ACCACGAGCTCCCAATTGAAGTAGTAATATTATTGAATCATCTGAACTACTTCGATATCTATTTTATAGTTCCTATCCACAGAGTTTTTGTGAATTCATAGAATTCATACAACTTTTTGTTTTTCCATTACTTATCTTTGTTCCGAACCATTCTTTGAATTGGAACTCTTCGTTCTTTTTCTTGATTGAAGTTCTGTATTCAATATTGAATTGAATTCACAGTTACAAATGAAACGGAAGAACTTTTATTGGAATCCCTACCCCAATTCTCAGTAACAGAAGGGCGATCTTTTAGCTCATATATAACTAGCCTACTATTACATATACATGTCTTTCTTCCATAACGTAAACCAACTATTTGTATCTTGGATTCAGTCGGATTTTATAAATATTTTTCGAAACATTTATAAAGGAAAGTTGGCTTATAGCGATTATATATATTACATATACCTAGTTTGATCCCACTCTTTTAACAAAACCATTTTCTCTTGAATCTCATTTTTTGTAAACCCTTATCCTCTTTTTATTGAATTTATAATTTAGCATTATCCCACTTATAATTTAGCATTATCCCACATGGATACAATCAATCTAAATGGGCGAATTTATTAGTCTAAATCATTGCATAGAAATAGAAGTCTTTGGTTGATCTAAGTTCATGTAATTTATTCTTTATTAATATTTTCTTTTGGTCAATCTTTGAATTGAATAAAACCGACTGAAATGGGAATCGCTCTATAGAACCTAATTTTTTTTACAATTCCCTAATATCGTAATCTTTTTTACTATTCTTCTAGAGCTTATATACTTTTTTGTCTATTTATGTGTATATTTGTTCACGAAGAAGATTATCTCGAGCAAGGCATAGATTACCTTGCACTAAGCTAAAAAAGACTATTTCGAAACTTAGTCAATGGTGGCCCTCCATGGATTCACCTATATAAGCCGCAGCTAAAGTTGCAAAAATAAGAGCTTGAATACCACTTGTAAATAATCCAAGGAACATGACAGGTATAGGAACCACTAAAGGTACTAAAGAAACAAGAACAACAACTACTAATTCATCCGCTAATATATTTCCAAAAAGTCGAAAGCTAAGTGATAAAGGTTTTGTGAAATCTTCTAAAATGTTAATGGGTAAAAGGATTGGAGTTGGTTGTATATATTTACCGAAATAACCTAATCCTTTTTTGCTAAGGCCCGCATAAAAATATGCTATTGACGTAAGTAAAGCTAAAGCAACGGTAGTATTTATATCATTCGTGGGTGCGGCTAACTCCCCATGAGGTAACTCTATGATTTTCCAAGGTAAAAGCGCCCCTGACCAATTAGAAACAAAAATAAATAGAAACAAAGTTCCAATAAAGGGAACCCAGGGACCATATTCCTCTCCAATCTGGGTTTTGCTCACATCTCGAATAAATTCAAGGATATATTCGAAGAAATTCTGACCGTCAGTAGGAATGGTTTGTGGATTCCGAACAGTTACAATGGCTGAACCTAATAAGATAACAATTACAACCCAAGAAGTAATAAGTACTTGGGCATGGACTTGGAAACCGCCTATTTTCCAATAGAAATGCTGGCCTACTTCCACACCGGATATTTCATATAACCCTTTTAATGTGTTAATGGAATATGATAGAACATTCATATTGTCCTCTGAAAGAAAGAAAACTTTACAAGAAATTATTTTGATTCAACCGTCTTTTTTTCGACTTGCTCACTTGAATTGTATATTTTATATTTTATATACAAACTAATCACATAATATCCCCAGTTTTTTATCTCTTTTATGAGATTCCGAAATAGTAATGGATTTCGTCAATCTATGGAATTCAAAAAAGAATTTATTTATCTTATTATTAATCAGGGATTTCGTATATAGCTAGAACGCCCTTCACAAATCGCAAATACTAATTTGTTAAGAATTAAGCGGATTGAGGCTATAGCGTCATCATTCGCTGGAATCGAAATATCTGTGAGATCCGGGTCACAGTTTGTATCAATTAAACAAATTGTTGGAATTCCCAAAGTGATACATTCTTGAAGAGCCATATATTCTTCTTGCTGATCAACGATTATTACAATATCGGGTAACCCTGTCATATATTTAATCCCGCCCAAATATGTTTGCAAGTGAAATAACTGTCTCTTTAATCGAGCCGCATCCCCTTTCGGAAGGCGGTTGATTCCCCCTGTCTTTTGTTCCATTCTCAAGTCCCTGAACTTTTGAAGTCTCATTTCTGTAGTGGACCAATTCGTTAAAAGGCCACCTAGCCATTTTTTATTAACATAATGACACCGAGCTCTTATTGCAGCCCGCGCTACTGGATCAGCTGCTTTATTTTTGGTACCAACAATTAAGAATTGTTTTCTCCTACTTGCTGCATCAAAAACCAAATCACACGCTTCTGATAAAAAACGAGCAGTTCTAGTAAGATTTGTAATATGAATACCCTTACGCTTTGCAGAGATATAAGGTGCCATTTTCGGATTC